TACTAATTCCATCACTGGGATTAAAGCTCCTAAGACTGGGGTGGGGCAAAATAAAAATAAAATAGAAACAACGAATTAATCTGGACCCATTCGGCTTTGTACCTATACAAGATGGTATAGCATCCCATAAGAGGATCTTTTTTTGATTGGCTTTGAGTATGATTCATGATCCCCATAGAATTCGTGTAGATACGAGTTAATTAGCAAAGGAAGGTATCAATTTCAATCAATATCTGTGTTATCCGGATCTCATTAACAAACAATAAAGTTCAATACGGAACAGATGTATTTTCTTTGGACTTAATTGCTTTTATTTTGCATCAGGCTCCAATGAATAATTGGAAATCAATGTAACGATGGGGGGGGGATTCATAGATTCCATTCACTTTAGTTTATCTTTATGGAAATGGAAAAATTTCTGAACCTGAAATAAAGCAAAATCCGTAGAAAATGAACCATGCCCATATGTAGTTTTATTGTTCTATTTCAGTGACACCGGTATTTCGGTTTCGGTGAAAAAGATTTGTGATCTCTTAAATATACACGATGACCCCCGGTGACAATTGTTCGGTGTATCTGATGGATACGGAAAGGTCATACTCCTACGATTTGGATTTTCTCAATCAGATGAAAGAATAGCGACCTTAATCTTATCTTCCATGAGCTCTTTTCTATCCATCCCCATGAAAACAACTAAATTGGATTTTTTTCTCGACCCATCCATCTGATTTAAATCATTGATGATTCAATTGGAAAAGAAACATGGATTTCTCTTATGATGATCGAATTCGCGTCTCTTTAATCAATGAGATATCTGCTAAACTTTTTAGTTACTCGTTGTGATTGTGCCGACTTGTTGATTTGATTGATTTAGAGATCAAATTAAATTCAGTCTTTACAGGAAAACTTATTTATAGTAATGATAATGATGTCGAAGTAGGAAATTCTTGAAACCATTTTATTTTTTATGATTCCTTACCTTATAAATCCTCGCTATTCGAAGAAGTGTGAGATTGGTGAATCTATCCTATCGAGTCACTTGCGACTTTTCCGGGTCATTAGAATAGCTTATTTGGTTAATGACTCATTTTATTTTGTTCCAGTATTGGTAATCGAATTAAAGACTCGTCTTTAGTTTAGTTGTTCGAGAAAGAATTGGAATTGGATCTTTCATGATTGATCGTCCCGAACAATATAACAATATGTTGAAGATGTAGATGTAAATAAATAAGTGTTAAGCAACTCATTTCTTCGTGTTTTTTATAAATGTGTTTCATTCCTATAACAGAATATGGGTTAATTTGGCTTTTTGCTGAGATTTCCCCAGAGAAATACCTATTCATACATATATAAAAATAAAGTATGGACTACTATGCACCGATGGAGCCAATGACTATTCATGATTCCATATTGAATCAATTCCATACCGGTCCAAATTAGAGGAATGTTATGGTAAAACTTCGTTTGAAACGATGTGGTAGAAAGCAACGTGCGACTTGAAGGACATGATCGGCTGTGGATTCTTGCATCCACCATTTTTTTATATATCAATGAAGATGCTCTTGGCTCGACATAGTTTGTTCTGTGCCACCAGGACCCCATTTTGGGGGGTTGTAAATAGTACATGATGGAGCTCGAGCATAAATTCTTGATTCATTTATCAGAGGGAAGGATCTAGGGTTAGTGCCAGTCAATAAGTTGGAACAACTTCGTAAGTATATCTTCGATATAGAAATCGCAAATTCGAACAAGTTTCAAATAAAAAAGCAAAAAAAGGAAAATTTGTCGGAATTGGTAAAACTATTTCGATCAAAAGTGTATCACAGGGGAATCAACCATTTGTATGATTCTTCAATAGAAAGAACAAAAGGTATGTTGCTGCCATTTTGAAACAATTAAGGATCACCGAAGTAATGTCTAAACCCAATGATTCAAAGCAAAGATAAAGGATACCGGAACAAGGAAACGCCATTTTCAATTGTCTCAATAACTAGATCAGAATGAGAAAGGAAAATCGATTCTAGACGAGACAAACAAAAGAGGTTAGAGACGGCTCAATAAATGTCTAAGGATTTCCCTTCGAGCTCTTTGAGAATTACCCAACTTGAGTTATGAGTACGAATGAGATTTCTTTTTTTTTTATTCCTTCCAAAAAAAAAACGACTCAAATCCTAATCTAATTGATGATTTTATGGATCCATTTGCCACTATATACAATACATAAATTCGAATCATTCTTTCTCGAGCCGTACGAGGAGAAAACCTCCTATACGTTTCTAGGGGGGGCATTGTTCATCTATATCTATCCCAATGAGCCATCTATCGAATCGTTGCAATTGATGTTCGATCCCGAAGAGAAGGAAGAGATCTTCGTAAAGTGGGTTTTTACGATCCGATAAAGAACCAAACTTATTCAAATGTTCCTGCTATTCTATATTTCCTTGAAAAAGGCGCTCAACCTACAGGAACTGTTCATGATATTTCAAAGAAGGCGGAAGTATTTAAGGAACTTCGAATTAATCAAACGAAATAAAATTTATGAAATAGAAAAAAAAGATTGAGTGAAATAACTGGCAATTGAGGGGATTGCCATCAATCAGATGGTTTTCGTTGGGACTCTACGAATAAATAAGGGATCAATCTTGCTATTGTTTGTACTTCTATTGAAAACCAGAGATTTTTTTCCTACTTCTTCTTTATTTATTCCCCCCCCCCACACTTCATTTCTTATCTATGTAGTGCCAATCCAACACAAGTCTTTATTTTCTTTATTTCATTTTTTTTTTTTTCTCAAAATTCAATTTATATTGACAATGGTGTATCGATCAAATATAATTCGATCGTGGATAAATAGATCTATTTATCATAAGTTTGTTTCTTTACTTCACTAGGTTCGCCGGATTCACTGTGACACAAGAAGTATCTTCTTAAGATAATGAAAAAAAAAAAATGATCAGGTCCACAAATTTTTACATCTATCTATATTTATCCGTGAATCCGTTGTATTTGAATCTGATCTGAACATTTTGATGTTCATAATTGATCATCAAATGTTTCTTTTAGATTTGTTGCTAGTTCAATGTTTTGATGGGGTAGGGCAATCCAATCTCTTTATTTTTTTTTTTTTTATTCCGATCGTATCTACACACCATATTTATACGGGTTGCTAACTCAACGGTAGAGTACTCGGCTTTTAAGTGCGGCTAGGATCTTTTACACATTTGGATGAAGCAACAGATTCGTCCATACCATTGGTATGGTTTGTAAGACCACGACTGATCCTGAAAGGGAATGAATGGAAAAAACAGCATGTCGTATCAATGGAGAACTCTGAGAATACTTCCTGGGTCGGTAGAAAATCTTGTTTTGATTCTTGGAACGGTACCAAATCAATTCACAGTTTGGTCGAGTGAATAAATGGATAGAGCCCTAATGGCTCCAATTATAAGGAAACCAAAAGCAACGAGCTCGGTTCATAATTCGAATGATTACCCGATCTAATTAGACGTTAAAAATAGATTAGTGCCTGACGCGGGAAAGGGTTCTCCTGTGAGTGGATCATCGATTCCTTTTTTTTTTTCATGAATCCTAACTATTAACTATTCTTTCTCTATTATGGAGTGGAGACGAATGTGTAGAAGAAACGGTATACTGATAAAGAGAATTTCTTCCAAAGTCAAAAGAGCGATCGGGTTGCAAAAATAAAGGATTTCTAACCATCTCTTGTAACTATAACGAACACAAACAAATTGGATGGAAAGAGAGAGGATCTGTTCATTGGACTCCCCGTCTCCGGGGTATCTATTCTTTTCTTACTATATACCCTGTTCTGACCGTATCGCACTATGTATCATTTGATAACCCAAGAAATCCCCCGTGCCTTTGTATAATTTCAAATGGAGGAATTACAAGGATATTTAGAAATAGATAGATCTAGGCAACAACACTTCCTATATCCGCTTCTATTTCAGGAGTATATCTACGCACTTGCTCATGATCATGGTTTAAATGGATCGATTTTTTACGAACCTATGGAAAATTTCGGTTATGACAATAAATCCAGTTCACTAATTGTGAAACGTTTAATTACTCGAATGCATCAACAGAATCATTTGATTCTTTCTTCCAACGAAAATAGATTCGTTGGGCACAACAAGAATTTTTATTTTCAAATGGTATCAGAGGGTTTTGCAGTCATTATGGAAATTCCATTCTCGCTGCGATTAGTATCTTCCCTAGAAGAAAAAGAAATAGCAAAATCTCATAATTTACGATCTATTCATTCAATATTTCCCTTTTTCGAGGACAAATTATCACATTTAAATTATGTGTCAGATATACTAATACCTCATCCCATCCATCTGGAAATCTTGGTTCAAACCCTTCACTGCTGGATACAAGATGCCCCCTCTTTGCATTTATTGCGATTCTTTCTCCACGAGTATCGTAATTCGAATAGTCTCATTACTCCAAAGAAATCCATTTCTCTTTTTTCAAAAGAGAATCAAAGATTCTTCTTGTTACTATATAATTCTCATGTATATGAATGTGAATCCGTATTAGTGTTTCTCCGTAAACAATCTTCTCATTTACGATCAACATCCTCTGGAACTTTTCTTGAGCGAACACATTTCTATGGAAAAATAGAACATCTTGTAGTAGTGCTTCGTAATGATTTTCAGAAGACCCTATGGTTGTTCAAGGACCCTTTCATGCATTATGTCAGATATCAAGGAAAATCCATTCTGGCTTCAAAGGGGACTCATCTTCTGATGAAGAAATGGAAATCTCACCTTGTCCATTTTTGGCAATGTCATTTTTACTTGTGGTCTCTACCGGACAGGATCCATATAAACCAATTATACAATCATTCCTTATATTTTCTGGGCTATCTTTCAAGTGTACGACTAAACACTTCGGTGGTAAGGATTCAAATGCTAGAGAATTCATTTCTAATAGATACTTCTATTAAGAAATTCGAGACCCTAGTCCCAATTATT